ACTTGTACTAAAAAACAAGTAAGAGTAATTCCTCCTAGACAATAAAATATGTTGACATGCGGAGGAACATATTTACTGGTTATATCATCTGCAATCGCCTGAATCTCAAGACGTTCCTCGAACCAATCATAAACTTTATTGAGATAGGTAAACCAAGGTTACTCCCCCTCCAAGAACTGTATATGAGAATTTCATCTCGTACAGCTCAAACAAAAAAAAAAGACCCAAATACTGATTGAAACGGATATGGAATATAAAGTTTTAAACTTTTCTCTCATTCAATATTATTTAAAGATATGAAAGAGTCAAAACACGAAAGCTCTTCTTTGTGGTTAAATGCCAAAAAATCAAGTGAGCTCGTTCGTCTTTATGTGATCAGGCCTCTTGAATCTTCTAGACTACCTATCTTTATTGTCTTTTTTATTTGGTATTTGTATGGAATGGGAATGCGAATTTTTTCTTGTTTTATTTATTATTGATAGGAATTATCTTGTTAAGACCCTACTTAACTAATCAATTTAAACCTCAGATTCATACGAGAACCACGATAATTAAATGAAACCTTCAAAGTCCAAAGTTCACTGAGTGAGAACCGTTGGATCATCGCTTAATTCAATAAAAAAAATAGCTATAATGCATAAAAACATAAAATACAAAGGAGCGCTCGTCCTTTGATCCAAATAAGAGTTTAAAAGCATAAAAATATTTTGATTTATTAAAGTTTATAAGATAGAATGTAAAGAAGTCCGGCTACGAGGTCTGATTATTAAGTATGAATCATAGTTCTAATACTTTGTGATCTATTTGATCTATTTCGTGCTCCAGATACTCGAATGAATATCCGACGAAGTAAAACCATCTTGATAAAGATGACAGACCCCATTCTCTGTACTATCCATAGGGTCAATTCTAACAAGTCACACACTCATATTCCGGAAATATACAATTCAGAAAAAAAATTTCGCGGTCGAACTACCAAAGGAGAATAGGCTAAAAATTTTAGACCTACATAATTTACTTTTTTGTATCGAACTAAAAGCTAGGACTTCAATATTCTTCTCAGTCTAATTAACCGAAATTCCATCCAGTAGAACAGAAGAATTATAAATCTCCAAAATAATAGATAGGAATACCGCAAATAGAGCCATTGCAACACCCATCAAAGGGGTCGTTCCCCATCCAGGAGCTACTTTACCATATTCGGAATTCAATGGTTTCAATAACTTCCCTACAGTAGTGCTTCTTGGACCAGATCTAGAACTATCCTCAACAGTTTGTGTAGCCATAAATCTTATTTTGTATTCATTACGATCTGTTGACTTTGTATACCATTCCGTTGTAAATAAACGATCTTAGCATAGATCCATTGTGGTCTTTCAATTCTATAATAATGGAAACAGCAACCCTAGTTGCCATCTTTATATCTGGGTTACTTGTAAGTTTTACTGGGTATGCTCTATATACTGCCTTTGGGCAACCCTCTCAACAACTAAGAGATCCATTCGAGGAACACGGGGACTAGTTGACGTAATCAGCCTCCAAATATTTGGAGGCTGATTACGTCAATGAAGATAATGCAAAATTATTTCATTTTTTAGTTGAAATTTTAGGTGGTTCCCGAAAAAAAATAGCGAAAAAAATTATCCCTAAAGTTGATACTAAGAGAAATGTATAAACCAATGCTTCCATAAATTTGATCGTGGTTTACAATTATAGCTTTCATACCTGTTTTGTTTATGTTTACTTGGGAGTATCCCATCCCTACGGATAAAGAAAAAGAGTCAAATAAATGGCAGCGATTTAAATCAAGATTCCTGCCTACCTAATTAAATAAAATCGCAAACAGAAACTAGAAGAAAAAAAGCAATGTTGCATCAGACTGCTTGTCTTTTTGTAGTTGGATCTCCAAGTTTTTGGAATGCCCCAAATTCCACTTGAGCATCCAAATCTGGATCAATACCAGCAAAAACATCTCTGAAGAGGGTTCTAGAACCATGCCAAATGTGTCCAAAGAAGAAAAGTAGCGCAAACGAAGCATGCCCAAAAGTAAACCAACCTCTTGGACTGCTACGAAAAACACCATCGGATTTCAAAGTAGCACGATCTAATTCAAAAATCTCACCCAGTTGAGCCCGTCTAGCATATTTTTTCACAGTTGCGGGATCACTATAACTAACTCCATTGAGTTCACCACCATAAAACTCAACAGTTACACCTACTTGTTCGACACTATATTTAGATTCTGCCCTTCTAAATGGGACGTCGGCTCTAACAATTCCGTCTCCGTCTACCAAAACAACCGGAAATGTTTCAAAAAAAGTAGGCATACGGCGTACAAAAAGTTCACGCCCTTCTTTATTTCTAAAGACGGGGTGCCCTAACCATCCAACAGCTATTCCATCTCCATTGTCCATTGAACCCGCTCGGAATAACCCCCCTTTTGCTGGATTATTACCAATATAATCATAAAAAGCTAATTTTTCAGGAATTTTAGCCCAAGCTTCTGATAAACTTTGATTTTCAGCTAGTCCAGCACTAACTCTTCGATATATTTCTTGTTGAAAGTATCCCTGATCCCATTGATAACGAGTAGGACCAAATAATTCGATGGGAGTAGTTGCAGAACCATACCACATAGTTCCAGCAACAACAAAAGCTGCAAAAAAGACAGCAGCAATACTACTGGAAAGGACGGTTTCAATATTGCCCATACGTAATCCTTTGTATAGACGTTGAGGCGGACGAACACTAAGGTGGAATAAGCCCGCTAATATACCCAACGTCCCTGCTGCAATATGATGAGAGGCTATTCCTCCCGGAACAAAAGGGTCAAAACCCTCCACGCCCCACGCCGGATTTACGGGTTGGACCTTTCCGGTTAGTCCATAAGGGTCGGATACCCATATTCCAGGACCATATAATCCTGTTACATGAAATGCGCCAAAACCAAAGCAAGCCACTCCTGCAAGAAATAAATGAATTCCAAAAATCTTGGGTAAATCCAAAGAAGGTTTTCCTGTACGTTCATCACAAAAAATTTCTAGATCCCAATATACCCAATGCCAAATAGCTGCCAAGAAGCATAAGCCAGAAAACACGATATGTGCTCCGGCTACCCCTTCGTAACTCCAAAGACCCGGATTCGTTATAGTCCCTCCTGTAATATTCCAACCGCCCCATGAATTGGTTATTCCTAAACGAGTCATGAAAGGTATAACGAACATACCTTGTCTCCACATTGGATCAAGAACAGGGTCAGAGGGATCAAAAACTGCTAATTCGTATAGAGCCATCGAACCGGCCCAACCAGCAACCAGAGCCGTATGCATTATATGAACAGAAAGCAAACGACCGGGATCATTCAATACAACAGTATGAACACGATACCAAGGCAAACCCATGGAAATACCCCTTTATCAACGAAAAATAGACACTATGTAACTTTATTGCATTGGAAAAAACTATGCTGCGGACCCCCCTTTTTTAGGTAATTATTTCGTAGAAAGGATTAATATTTGTTCTATTCTGTTAGTAATAATGGAACAATTCGATTCATAGGAAAAAAGGGAAGCGGATCTATTCTATATCCGATAAGTACCAATACGCAATGGGGGTGAATCCTATTTTATATGAACCAAGATAGCTATTGTTGTTCATCATTCAGAAACCCGTTCGTAAAAAATTTACTTTATTTTTATTCATTCTCTCTTACTTTACTTTTATTTTATATTTTATTTTAGCTTATTCAACTTATGTATTAAATATGATTAATTTAAATATGATTAATAAAGTAGGAAAAAGGATAATATTATTAAAAAAATGAAACACCAGTCTTACGTTTCCACATCAAAGTGAAATAGAGAACTTCATTCTCTTTTTTTTTTATTTCATGCCTATTGGCGTTCCAAAAGTACCTTTTCGAAGTCCTGGAGAAGGAGATACATCTTGGGTTGACATATAGTGCGACTTGTCAGATATATTGGGCTATATGGGATTTCCCCATTTTCTCCCTCGATCGAGATATCCTCTGTTTCGCCCAAAAAGATTGATTTAATTATCAAAAATTTGTAACGCGAAGCGAAAAAAATAAAGTGGAATTAAATGCAGGGAGTATTTAGATTGATATTAGATTATCAATTTTTTTTATGGTTTACGTGATCGGACTAATAAAATGAAGTATCCAGGCTCCGTTTAGCAAAAACCCAATTGATAATTAATATATAATATTTTTATAATTACTACTTAATTATGATATGAAAAATTATGATAAAAAATTATATTCAAAAATAAAAAAATTTGAAACAGGGTGATCTAAAACTGTTGATCAAATCAAATAATATAATTCAAAATTTTTTGACTATTTGACAGAAGACATGTGAAAGAAATGAATTGAAAAAAAAAAAGAAAAAGGAGTAGTAAAAAAAAGACGCGGTATTTGGTTCATTTGTCCTATATGTGCAAATAAAAATCGGGCAAATTTTTCCTTTTACTCGGGGTAGAGCATAAACCTAAAAAATGTAATAAAAAAGTAAGAAGCCCGTTCAGGAACAAGAAAAAACCATCGCCATTTAAACTTAATCTCGATGAAAAAAAAATATCAATGAATCGAGTTAGTCTGACAGGCTTAATCAATCGTTTTATTATAGGATTATAATATCTAATAAAAGGGGCAAAAACTTTTTTTTTTATTTTACTTTAAAAAAGGGAGTAAGCCCTTACCTTAAAAGTTATAAAGAAAAGCCTTCTATGAAAAAAGGGGGTTGGAATCGACACATTGATTTTTTCACAATTTTTATTGAACCGTATGCATCAAAAGGTGCCTGTACGGCTCCTAAGGAATAAAATTTTATCCTAATCAACCGACTTTATCGAGAAAGATTATTTTTTTTAGGCCAAGAGGTTGATACCGAAATCTCGAATCAACTTATTAGTCTTATGATATATCTCAGTATAGAAAAGGATACCAAAGATCTTTATTTGTTTCTAAACTCTCCCGGCGGATGGGTAGTATCTGGACTGGCTATTTATGATACTATGCAATTTGTGCGACCCGATATACAGACAATATGCATGGGATTGGCCGCTTCAATAGCATCCTTTATCCTAGTCGGAGGAGCAATTACCAAACGTATAGCATTCCCTCACGCTTGGCGCCAATGAGTTTTTTTATTTTAAAGAAAAAATACTATGCCTTCGCCATTGGAAATATGAATTAGTTAAGTAATAATAGCATGGCACCTAGAATTCGATATTAAATTTTTTAGATTAAAAAAAATTAGATTATATATTGAAAGAGTAGTATGAGAGAAGGAAGGGGTATTTAAAATGATATCTTACCTATTTGGGCACATCTCAGCGTCACAAACTTTGTTTTCACACCGGAAGCTTATTTACAAAATTTATATAAAAAAAAAAAAAAAAAAGACACTTTGGGATTGCTGAATCATAGACGAATAAAAAAATGATATATAAAGCAACGGAACCATCATAGTATTTTTTTAACTCCTACAAAAAAGAAGGATGGTAATTGGATCATTTAGGGATCTTCGTATAATACAACCTATATTTTGTTTTCGTTCGCCGAAAGGAAAGGTAAAAAAAACGTAAATTCCATTGTGGAGCCGTATGCAATGCACAAAAAAAGCCTGTACGGTTATTCAATTTTCTCTTTTTTTTTTTTTTTTTTTTTATCTCGCCTCATTCTGCGAAATAGAATAACCTTTTCTATTATATCATCAGGGTAATGATCCATCAACCCGCTAGTTCGTTTTATGAGGCACAAACGGGAGAATTTATCTTGGAAGCGGAAGAACTACTAAAAATTCGCGAAACCATCACAAGGGTTTATGTACAAAGAACGGGCAAACCTATATGGGTTGTATCCGAAGACATGGAAAGGGATATTTTTATGTCAGCAACAGAAGCCCAAGCTCATGGAATTGTTGATCTTGTAGCGGTTCAATAAAAAATAGGAGTGATTTCATGCAAATATACAATTTATAATTTTATATCTTTTTAGATTAAAGGTGTAGTTTCATATTCTCTTCAATATATTTTTTTTATATTGAAGAGAATCTTGAAAATTAAGTAATTCAGAATTAGCCGGTTAGAACCAATCTAAACCAGCCCATTATTTATATGATTCCGTATGCCAACCATTAAACAACTTATTAGAAATACAAGACAGCCAATCCGAAATGTCACGAAATCCCCAGCGCTTCGGGGATGCCCTCAGCGACGAGGAACATGTACTCGGGTGTATGTGCGACTCGTTTAGATCATAGACTGAGACACAAAAAGTAAATTCTTTTTTTTAATATCAAGGATCAGTACCTTTGAATAAAATAGAATGGAGGAACTTGATTGATTATTTAAAAAAAGATAGATCGTTCATATTGTCTATTGTGTATTGTGTCTGAAACTTATGGTTTACATTGGTGCAAATCCAATCAACTACATTTTTTATAAAACCCCCAATGATAACAAATGGTTATACATTAAGCGGGGGAAATTAAATTTTTTATTAAAAAGATTCCACTCTTGAAAGAAAAGAACGGACTAACAGGGTAAACGACCAAATCAATTTTAAAAATGAAATACCGTTACTGTATAAAGTGGATCTCATTGTGAAAGACCTATTACTGGAATATTCACGGGGTAGAGCCAAAGAATGTGAATTGTACAAGTTACCAATAGTATTGATTAATTAAAAGAAGGAGCTCCGGTGTATAGAGAGGACCTCACCGTTTTAGAAGTAACCATAGAAACGATGGAACCCACTATTTATCCATTTCTATTTACTACTTTTTGTAGTTATTCTATTTTTTTATATCAAGTATCAAGTAAATTTCTCCTTTGAAAGCAAAGGAAAATACCTAGCAAAAAAATAGTGGTGGGGAAGGTTAGAGTAGCAAAAGCCATTGGAATTTTTTTTTATACATTGGAATAATTCGTTTGGTTATTAATAGACTAGTAAAGGTAAAAAGAATAACTAAAAAAATAATTAGTTATTCATCAAAGTTTGATTTATTCAATGACTAGAATTAAACGCGGATATATAGCTCGGAGGCGTAGAACAAAACTTCGTTTATTTGCATCAAGCTTTCGGGGGGCTCATTCACGACTTACACGAACTATGACTCAACAGAGAATAAGAGCTTTAGTTTCGGCTCATCGGGATAGGGGTAGAAGAAAAAGAGATTTTCGTCGTTTATGGATCACTCGAATAAATGCCGCAATTCACGAAATGGGGGTATTCTATAGTTATAACCGGTTCGTACACAATCTGTATAAGAAGCAATTACTTCTTAATCGGAAAATACTTGCACAAATAGCTCTATTAAATAGGAGTTGTCTTTATACGATTTCGAATGAGATCAAAAAATAAGGGGGTTGGAAGAAATCCAATAAAATATTTTAAATAGAATTCTGAGGAGAATGAGCTCGGGGAAGGTAGAGTAGAAATTATTATTATAAAAAAAGTCGTCAAAACAAAACGAGGGTATATAGTCGCTAAAAAAGAGTTATTCTTTTTCTTTTCGACGATTCTTTTTTTTTTTTTTTTTTTTTTTTTTATTTTTTTTTTTTTTTTTTTTTTTTTTTATGACAGACACAGACGTAAAAATCAAATTTTTATTCTTGATTGGATTTTTCGAACAAAATATTAATCTCTTTTTTAATTCCTTCAGATTGGAATTGTTATTCAACTGAAGAATAAGTCTATTTTTTTCTGGTTCTAAGGCTAGTAGTTCTAGGGGTCGACTCACTTCTTTCAAATTGTTTCTGATTATTAAGAAAAGGTAACAAAGATAAAATACGAGCTTGTTTTATAGCAATAGTAATTAATCGTTGTTGTTTTAAAGTCACTCTATTCACCCGTCTAGATAATATTTTTCCTTGTTCACTAATAAATCGACTAATTAAACTCATGTTTCTATAATCAATTCGATCCCCCGATTGGATCGGGGGCAAACGCCTACGAAAAGATCGCTTGGATTTAGTAAAAAGTCGCTTAGATTTATTCATAATTTTTTTATTCCTTATCTCTAAAATCCTATTTTGATCGGATCAAAATAAAAACGATTTATATTTCTATATAGAATTAAGAATATAGGATTATATTTATTTCTATTGATTGATTTGTTTATATTTATATATATGTAATATATATAAATATACTATCATTATTCCTGTTCTTAAAATAACAGTTGACATATAAGCACTCAATTTTATCTATTTCTTGATTTCCCCATGAATTGTATGTTTATAACAATAGGGACAGAATTTTCGCAATTCCAATCGACTGGGGGTGTTGTGCCGATTCTTTTGAGTAATATATCTGGAAATTCCCGTCGATTCTTTCTTAATATCATTTCGAACACAACTGGTACATTCCAAAATAATTGTTACTCGAACTTCTTTACCCTTGGCCATGAAACCTCCTTTGGATTTATGATTAACCCCAATCTTCTATTTTAATTTTAGGATCCAGAAAGAATAAGAGCAAAAAAAAATAGAAGCTGTTAACTAAAAAAAATTATGAAATATTTAGTTGCAATGAATATTAATTAGTAATTAAATAAAAAAAAAATAATAAGCAATACAATGATTTTTTGAAAACGATATTTAAAATCTTTGTTAAGTATCTCGTAGGATACTCTTTCCCTAGCAACACTTTTTTTTGTTCTATTAATAATTTAATTGGATCCTGAACCCTCTTTTTTATGACCTTTCGCCCCCCCCCCACTTTTTTTCTAATTTTTTTTTTTAGAATGAATTAGAAAAAGTTGGGGGGTTAGTCCCCGATCGTTGATTGTATCTCTAAATTTTTTCACCTTTTATGATGTTAATAACTCGAATTAAAAAAAGGGAAATGTTAATGCATCTGGAAATAAACGATTAATCTCTATTAATAAACCTGCTAACGAAACGAACCATAGAGTACTTAGTACTGGCGCTACGGAAAGATATGTTTTTAGATCTCGCATTTGAAATCCTCCTTCTTTCTTCTTTATTGTATTACATTATATATAGTAATATATATAACTACAGATGTACATGTAGTTAAGAAGTTCTTGTAGACGTAACCCCCCCACTTTCAAAAATATAATTGAAATATTGTCTACTAGAACGATCTTATAGATTCCATTTTAAAATGGAAACGCCTATTTATATAAAATTTAAATTGAGAGAATTTTTGTAAAAAAAAAAAAAGTAATTTTGTAATTATATGTTTGTTATCTGATATGATAAAAAAAAAAAAAAGAATAAATTAATTTGATATACCAATAAAAAAAAAAGAAGGATGTGGAAAACAAGGCCGGAATTCTCTACAATGACACTGTAAACCAATTTAAAGGGATGTAGCGCAGCTTGGTAGCGCGTTTGTTTTGGGTACAAAATGTCACGGGTTCAAATCCTGTCATCCCTACCTATTACTGCTCTTCTGAGCAGTAACGAGGGGTCTATTTTAGATCTATCTTTTTTTAATAAAATTGGACATACATATAATTCTTAATTTTATCATATACTATGATATAGTATATACGTACAAAATCGATTCGGGTTAAAGAATGTCCTCTTTCTAGCCTTTTCGTTTTTTATAAAAAACAAGAAAAGCGCTCTTAGTTCAGTTCGGTAGAACGTGGGTCTCCAAAACCCAATGTCGTAGGTTCAAATCCTACAGAGCGTGATTTCATTCTTGTTTATTAGATTGTGTCAAAATTCCACTGTTCGCAAATAATTGAGCAGCAATCTGAATTAGACCTCCCGCATATGAAAGCAAGAAGGAGATCAGTAAAAAAAAATAGATGTTAATTAATCAAAAGTCCAACTGATCACCACGCCTGTATTGTAAATAAGCAGTTACGAATAATCCAGCCAAAGTAATAGGAATTAGGCCTAAGACGATTCCAAATAAAAAAACTTCAATCATTTGAATTTTTTTTTTTTCATTTTTTTAAAAGGATAAAAGAGAGGTACTAGCTATTCCTAGTTCTTA